GCGTCGGTAAAAAAAGATATCTTTTTTTGGAGAGAGAGACTATTTCACCAATCGAGTCACAGGTATCTGACATCTTCATACCTAACGATTTCCCACAAAGTGGTGATGAAACGTATAACTTTTCCAAATTGTACAAATCTTTCATTCGATCCGATCCATTCGTTCGTGGAGCTATTTACTCGATCGCAGACATTTCTGCAACACCTCTAACAGAGGAACAAATAGTCAATTTGGAAAAAACTTATTGTCAGCCTCTTTCAGATATGAATCTATCTGATTCAGAAGGGAATAACTTGCATCAGTATCTCAGTTTCAATTCAAACATGGGTTTGATTCACACTCCATGTTCTGAGAAGTATTTCCCATCCGGAAAGAGGAAAAAACGGAGTCTTTGTCTAAAGAAATGCGTTGAGAAAGGGCAGATGTATAGAACCTTTCAACGAGATAGTGCTTTTTCAAATCTCTCAAAATGGAATCTGTTCCAAACATATATGCCATGGTTCCTTACTTCGACAGGGTGCAAATATCTCAATTTCACCCTTTTAGATACTCTTTCAGACCCATTGCCGATACTGAGTAGTAGTCAAAAATTTGTATCCATTTTTCATGATATGATGCATGGATCAGATATACCACGGCCAATTCCTCAGAAGATTCTTCCACAATGGACTCCGATAAGTGAGATTTCGAGTCAATTTTTACAGAATCTTCTTCTGTCCGAAGAAATGATTTATCGAAATAATGAGTCACCCGTTCCATTGATATGGGCACATCTGAGATCAACAAATGCTCGGGAGTTCCTCTATTCCATCTTTTTACTTCTTCTTGTTGCTGGATATCTCGTTCGTATACATCTTCTCTTTGTTTCCCGAGCCTCTAGTGAGTTACAGACAGAGTTAGAAAAGATCAAATCTTTGATGATTCCATCATACATGATGGAATTTCGAAAACTTCTGGATAGGTATCCTACATCTGAACTGAATCCTTTCTGGTTAAAGAATCTCTTTCTAGTTGTTCTGGAACAATTAGGAGATTCTCTGGAAGAAATACGGGGTTATGCTTCTGGTGGCAACATGCTATTGGGTGGTGGTCCCGCTTATGGGGTCAAATCAATACGTTCTAAGAATAAATATTGGAAGATCAATCTCATCGATCTTGTAAGTATCATACCAAATCCCATCAATCGAATCCTTTTTTCGAGAAATACGAGACATCTAAGTCGTACAAGTAAAGAGATCTATTCATTGATAAGAAAAAGAAAAAACGTGAACGGTGATTGGATTGATGAGAAAATAGAATTCTGGGTCGCGAACAGTGATTCGATTGATGATGAAGAAAGAGAATTCTTGGTTCAGTTCTCCGCCTTAACGACAGAAAAAAGGATTGATCAAATTCTATTGAGTCTGACTCATAGTGATCATTTATTAAAGAATGACTCTGGTTATCAAATGATTGAACAACCGGGATCAATTTCCTTACGATACTTAGTTGACATTCATCAAAAGGATCTAATGAATTATGAGTTCAATAGATCCTGTTTAGCAGAAAGACGGATATTCCTTGCTCATTATCAGACAATCACTTATTCACAAACCTCGTGTGGGGCTAATAGTTTTCATTCCCCATCTCCTCATGGAAAACCCTTTTCGCTCCGCTTAGCCCTATCCCCTTCTAGAGGTATTTTAGTGATAGGTTCTATAGGAACTGGACGATCCTGTTTGGTCAAATACCTAGCGACAAACTCCTATGTTCCTTTCATTACGGTATTTCCGAACAAGTTCCTGGATGACAAGCCTAAAGGTTATCTTATTGATGATATCGATATTGATGATAGTGACGATATCGATATTGATGATAGTGACGATATTGATGATAGTGATGATGACCTTGATATTGATACGGAGCTGCTAACTATGTATATGACGCCGAAAATAGACCGATTTGATATCACCCTTCAATTCGAATTAGCAAAAGCAATGTCTCCTTGCATAATATGGATTCCAAACATTCATGATCTGCATGTGAATGAGTCGAATTACTTATCCCTCGGTCTATTAGAGAACTATCTCTCCAGGGATTGTGAAAGATGTTCCACTGGAAAGATTCTTGTTATTGCTTCGACTCATATTCCCCAAAAAGTGGATCCCGCTCTAATAGCTCCGAATAAATTAAATACATGCATTAAGATACGAAGGCTTTTTCTTCCACAACAACGAAAGCACTTTTTCATTCTTTCATATACTAGGGGATTTCACTTGGAAAAGAAGATGTTCCATACTAACGGATTCGGGTCCATAACCATGGGTTCCAATGCGCGAGATCTTGTAGCACTTATAAATGAGGCCCTATCGATTAGTATTACACAGAAGAAATCCATTATAGAAACTAATACAATTAGATCAGCTCTTCATAGAAAAACTTGGGATTTTCGATCCCAGATAAGATCGGTTCAGGATCATGGGATCCTTTTCTATCAGATAGGAAGGGCTGTTACACAAAA